TTATGGGGGGTAGTATGGGATCCGTAGTCGGGGAGAAAATTACCCGTTTGATTGAATATGCTACTAAAGAATTTCTACCTCTTATTATAGTGTGTGCTTCCGGAGGGGCACGTATGCAAGAAGGAAGTTTGAGCTTGATGCAAATGGCTAAAATATCTTCTGCTTTATATGATTATCAATCAAATAAAAAGTTATTCTATGTACCAATCCTTACATCTCCTACTACTGGTGGGGTGACAGCCAGTTTTGGTATGTTGGGGGATATCATTATTGCCGAACCCAATGCCTACATTGCCTTTGCGGGTAAAAGAGTAATTGAACAAACATTGAATAAAACAGTACCCGAAGGTTCACAAGCGTCTGAGTATTTATTCCAGAAGGGTTTATTCGATCTAATCGTACCACGTAATCCTTTAAAAGGCGTTCTGAGTGAGTTATTTCAACTCCACACTTTCTTTCCTTTGAATCAAAATTAGAACATTAAGTCCATTATTTTGAGCAAACAAGTAATTCGTTTATCGGAATACAAGTGAAATTGAGACGAATGGGTTTTCTTTGTTGACATAAGATCTAATTGTATAACGAATCAAAAGTCACATAAAATCGGAAATCTGACCCTTTTTCTATATTCCTGATTATTGATCAAGAAGTCTCTATTAACAAGATAAAAGATGAAATTCTTTTTTTCGTGAAATTAGGCAAATAAAAAAATCTTCTTCTCGTCATATATAATTAAATTAAAATCTAGAAAATATAGTATAGAATTTTTTATCTTTCTATAGCGTACGATAATCCTATTTTGACTAAGAATCCCTGCTGGATGGGATTCTAACAAACCCTTGAATCAATATAAATAGAATCTAATTCATTAAAAAAAACTTTTTGCTTAGTGAATGAAATTCGAAGACAAGAGCAAAAAATGAAGAAAATAATATCTCATCCATATCCTCTCAAATTTTTAGATGAAAAACTACATTATATACTCACTTAGACTTAGATAGTAGATACTTATATTATTTTTTATTAATAATTAATAGATATTAATAAAAATTTTAAGTAGTAATAATTCCAATTTAGAATTATCANNTTATTATATTTTTATTATATTATATATATAAGTAAGATATAAGTATAATAAATAATAAAAAAATTAAATATATATAAGATATAAGTAAGATCTTTATATATATTATATAATAAGATAAGATATCTTTATATTATAAATAATATTATAATTATAAATAAGAAATATAAAATCTAAATAATAATAACAGGTACAAATAGTAAATCGAGGTACCCATTCTATGACAACTCTTAATTTTCCCTCTGTTTTGGTCCCTTTAGTAGGCCTAGTATTTCCGGCAATCGCAATGGCTTCTTTATTTCTTCATGTTCAAAAAAACAAGATTGTTTAGAGCCGAGGGCGCAAAATATTATCTTTTTTTTTCAAAACTGACGCTTGTATCATAACACAGATATCCATTTAGCTAAATATGGTATAGTATAAGAGGCTTCCGTCGAAATCTCCCCAAAATGCTATTAGCTAGTTTCAAATAGACCCGAATCGGCGAATAGCTGAACTGTAAAGTTGGTCTATCTATATACATGTGGCTATCTTTAGTGAGTCATACGAAGGGTGTGTTATTAGTTTAGATCTAACCAATTTAATGAATTACTCCTAAAGGTTCACATCAAACTAGTGCTAGTTGATGCGAGTTACTTCGGAAATAAACGGCAAATTCATTTGGGGTATTATCTCAATTCCAAAAAAAGCAACCGGATCAAGTATGAGTTGTCGATCAGAACATATATGGATAGAACCTATAACGGGGGCTCGAAAAACAAGTAATTTCTGCTGGGCTGTTATCCTTTTTTTAGGTTCATTAGGATTCTTGTTGGTTGGAACCTCGAGTTATCTTGGTAGAAATTTGATATCTTTATTTCCGTCTCAGCAAATAGTTTTTTTTCCACAAGGGATTGTGATGTCTTTCTATGGGATCGCGGGTCTTTTTATTAGCTCCTATTTGTGGTGCACAATTTCGTGGAATGTAGGTAGTGGTTATGATCGATTTGATAGAAAAGACGGAATAGTGTGTATCTTTCGTTGGGGATTCCCTGGAAAAAATCGTCGGGTCTTCCTCCGATTTCTTATAAAAGATATTCAGTCCGTCAGAATAGAAGTTAAAGAGGGTATTTATGCTCGTCGTGTCCTTTATATGGATATCAGAGGCCAGGGAGCCATTCCATTGACTCGTACTGATGAGAATTTTACTCCACGGGAAATGGAACAAAAAGCTGCTGAATTGGCTTATTTCTTGCGTGTACCTATTGAAGTATTTTAAGAAATCAGCTGAGAAATTAATGCTTTCTCGCGGGAGGGCAAAAAAGCAAGAATCCTCTTTTTCTATAACATAACTTAATTGAGGTTTCTTCAGAACATTCATTCGAGTCAAAGCAGACATATATGGAACAAGTATAAAAAAACCTTTTTGGGGGATCTTTTATATGTATCGAAATATACACATACACAACTCAATTATATATTAAAAAAGAAAAAAAGAAAATCTCATAATCAACCATTTCGAAATAAGGAAATTCCCCCTTTTTAGTTGTTGGAATTGAAACTTTAGATTCAGATAGATCATATCTTGTAATTTTTTTGAAGCTTCTTTTTAGACTTTTTGTGCTCCTTAATGACGAAAAATTTGGATCTCTTATAATGTAGCCAATTTATTTATGTCGTTTTTTGTCACTCATTTTTCACAATATTTTTCAGAAAATTACCTCAATTATTCTATCGATGACTACTCATAGTCAGTTAAATTTTTTCGAAATATTAGAGGTTTTTTTATATATAATGATAGAAAAGGAGAATGATAGAAAAGGAGAATGATAGAAAAGGAGTTCTTTTGTCTCAAAATCTGAATACTATTCATATTCATTATTTAAAGTGGTTTTTCCGGGCGTTCATCGAAAAGAGATATATGCTTCGAATTTGACTGATTGAGATATAGGGAAACAATTTTTATTATATTATTTATTCATATATATTCATTCGAATTTTTCATCTTTTTCCGTATTTTTTTCTAGATTCAAGGCCTAACCACGAAATCACAAATAAAAAAGAGTGAATAGATTCATAGGTTTGATAACTTGTAATAGAACTGATGCGTGAGAGAAATATTAGATTACATAGAGTCGACGAATGAGATGGGTTCATTAACAATTCACAGATGAAAAAATGGCAAAAAAGAAAGCATTCACTCCTCTTTTATATCTTGCATCTATAGTATTTTTGCCCTGGTGGATTTCTCTCTCCTTTCAAAAAAGTATGGAATCATGGGTTACTAATTGGTGGAACACTAGGCAATCCGAAACTTTTTTGAATGATCTTGAAGAAAAGAGTATTCTAGAAAAATTCATAGAATTAGAGGAACTCCTCTTCTTAGAGGAAATGATCAAGGAATACTCGGAGACACATCTACAAAACCTTCGTATAGGAATTCACAAAGAAACAATCCAATTAATCAAGATACACAACGAGGGTCGTATTCATACGATTTTGCACTTCTCGACAAATATAATATGTTTCATTATTCTAAGTGGTTATTCTATTTTGGGTAATAAAGAACTCGTTATTCTTAATTCTTGGGCTCAAGAATTCCTATATAACTTAAGTGACACAATAAAAGCTTTTTCTCTTCTTTTATTAACTGATTTATGTATCGGATTTCATTCGCCCCATGGTTGGGAACTGATGATTGGCTTTGTCTACAAGGATTTTGGATTTGTTCATAATGATCAAATTATATCTGGCCTTGTTTCCACTTTTCCAGTCATTCTAGATACAATTTTAAAATATTGGATTTTCCGTTATTTAAATCGCGTATCTCCGTCACTTGTAGTGATTTATCATTCAATGAATGACTGAAAAATTATCTACCTAATCCAATTATAATGTTTCTTACTTTGCAGTTGTACATAAGCAAAGCATTGAAAATCGCTTTCTATTTCTACCCATCCCGGAGATTCATCCTATATTCCTATATATATTAATCGAGTCAAAACAAATTATTCCAGTAAATAACAGAATCGTGGATAGGAAACTCCATTAGTGACCTACCCAAATTTATTGTATAAATATATTTTCGGGATCAATGGTTGGACCATGCAAACTAGAAATACTTTTTCTTGGATAAAGGAACAAATTACTCGATCTATTTCCATATCGCTCATGATATATATCATCACTCGTACATCCATTTCAAATGCATATCCCATTTTTGCACAGCAGGGTTATGAAAATCCACGAGAAGCGACTGGACGTATTGTATGCGCCAATTGCCATTTAGCTAATAAACCGGTGGATATTGAGGTTCCGCAAGCGGTACTTCCCGATACTGTATTTGAAGCAGTTGTTCGAATTCCTTATGATATGCAAGTGAAACAAGTTCTTGCTAATGGTAAAAAAGGAGCCCTGAATGTGGGGGCTGTTCTTATTTTACCAGAGGGTTTTGAATTAGCCCCTCCCGATCGTATTTCCCCCGAGATAAAAGAAAAGATGGGCAATCTGTCTTTTCAGAGCTATCGCCCCAATCAAAAAAATATTCTTGTCATAGGCCCTGTTCCTGGTCAGAAATATAGTGAAATCACCTTTCCTATTCTTTCCCCCGACCCCGCTACTAAGAAAGACACTCACTTCTTAAAATATCCTATATACGTAGGCGGAAACAGGGGAAGGGGCCAAATTTATCCTGACGGGAGCAAGAGTAACAATACAGTTTATAATGCTACAGCATCAGGTATAGTAAGCAAAATCCTACGAAAAGAAAAGGGGGGATACGAAATAACCATAGCGGATGCATCGGATGGACGTCAAGTTGTTGATATTATCCCTCCGGGGCCAGAGCTTCTTGTTTCAGAAGGCGAATCTATCAAATTGGATCAACCGTTGACAAGTAATCCTAATGTGGGCGGATTTGGTCAGGGAGATGCAGAAA